ATATGAAAAAATTCTAATAGATTTCAAATGAAAACTTATTCTTAGGTAAATTGATTGCGAAATGCTTCTGTAGAGTGTCCAATATCTGTTTTACATCTTCTGTGCGAAAATATTCAATTCCCATAAGATCTTCTTGACTGTTACTCAAAAGGTCCAACAATGTATGTATATTGGACCTTTTGAGACAATTATAGGTCCTGGGGGGCAGTTCTGATTGGTCAATAAAAATACATTTCAACGGAATTCCTTTTTTGTTTCTCTTTAGATTAGTTAATCTATTTTGAAAGGTAAAAAGGGGTAGAGTAAACCTGTTTTTCTTTTCCTCGAAATGAATGTCCCCTTCCTCCGCATGTAGAAAGGGAATAAATAAATCAATCAAATTACGAGAAGCTTCATAAAGTGCTTCCTTAGGAGTTAAACTTCCATTCGTCCATATTTCTAGAAAAAGGATTTCTTGTTTTTCATTTCCATTCCCATAAGAATGAATACTATGATTTGCATTTCGAACAGGCATGGATACAGCATCTATAGGATAACTTCCGTCTTGAGAGTTATTTGTGGGGTTCATACGGTATCCGCGATCTCTCTTGATTTGTAATCCAATACGCAAATCAATTGGTTTCGTCAGGTTAGCTATATGCTGTGTTGTGTCAACTATTTCCACGGAAGGTGGTGAGATGATATCTTGAGCGGTTACGTATCTAGGACCCCTGACGCAAATGGATGCGTCTCTAACTCCATACAGATTACTTCTCAATACAATTTCTTTCAAATTTATTAAAATTTCATGTACGGATTCCTCAATACCTACTATCGTAGAATATTCATGCGGCACCCTCTCAGATTTTGCACGTGTGATACATGTTCCTTCTATTTCTCCAAGTAGAGCCCTTCGCATGGCAATACCTATGGTATCGGCTTGACCTTTCATGAGCGGGGACAGAATGAAACGACCATAATAAAGACGCTTACTGTCTACTCTTGATTCAACACATTTCCACTGTAGTGTTCGAGTGGATCCTGCTATTTCCTCTCGAACCATACTAAATATTATTATTTGATCAGATCATTGAATCATTTATTTCTCTTGTAATCCGTTTAATTCTTATTTTTACACACGTCTTTTTTTAGGAGGTCGACATCCATTATGTGGCATAGGTGTTACATCACGTACGAAACTTAATAGTATACCACTTCTACGAATGGCCCGTAATGCTGCGTCTCTTCCGAGACCGGGACCCTTTATCATAACTTCTGCTCGTTGCATACCCTGATCAACTACAGTACGAATAGCATTTGAGGCGGCGGCTTGAGCAGCATAGGGTGTCTTTCTTCTTGTGCCTTTGAATCCAGAAGTACCGGCGGAGGCCCAAGAAACCACCCGACCTCGTACATCTGTAACAGTTACAATAGTATTGTTGAAACTCGCTTGAACATGAATAACCCCTTTTGGTATTCTACGTCCATTCTTACGTGAACCAATACGTCCATTCCTACGCGAACCCATTTTTGGTATAGGTTTTGCCATATTTTTTCATCTCATAAATTTGCCATATTTTTCATCTCATAAATATGAATCAGAAATATACAGAAAGATACGGAAATATCCATTTCATGTTAAAACAGATCCTTTATTTTTACATGGCCCTTCTTTGAGAAATTTTATAAAAGAAAGATTATCCTTGTCTCTGTTTATGTCTCGGATTGGAACAAATCACTCTAATTCGTCCGCGCCTACGGATCAGTCGACATTTTTCACAAATTTTACGAACGGAAGCTCTTATTTTCATATTTATCACTCCTTACCTCAATTTGGAATCTATTCCTTGGAAGAAAATAAGTCTCTTGTATTTCATTTTTTAGCTTCGAGTTGTATCTCTCACCAAAGGAATGTTTTCAAAAATCATCTAATCGCTCGAATCTTTGTTGCGGAGTCTATAAATTATACGTCCTCTAGTTGAATCATACCGACTTATTTTTATTTTTACTCTATCTCCCGGCAGTATCCGTATCAAACTGGGTCGGATCCTCCCTGAAATATAACCTAGAATTAGATCTTCATTATCTAAATGGACCCGGGACGTTGGGAAGTGATTCAGTAATTAAACCTTCATGAATCCATTTTTGTTCTTTCATCCAGGTAACCCCTTGAAATATCATCAACTAATGGAGGAAGAGTTATATAACTTACTTTTCCTCTCTATTTCACAAATTGGAAGTTAGAGATCAAATTAGGATACCGGAGGAAGATTACCATATATAGCACAAAATTTCTCCTCCAATTTTTTCTAGTCTAGCTTCTCGATCTGTCATTATGCCTCGAGAAGTGGAAAGAATTACAATTCCCATTCCACCTAAAATCTTAGGAATTTTTTGATAGTTGGAATAGATTCGTAGACCAGGTCGACTGATACGTTTTAAAATAGTTCTATATATTCCTTTCCTAGTCTTTCTATGGCGCAAGGTTGAAACCAAGAAATCTTTGTTACTTTCCTGATGTTTCCGAACGTTTTCAATAAAACCTTCTCGTAGGAGTATTTTAACAATGTTTTCGGTGATATTAGTGGATGCTATTCGAACCGTTCCATTTTTACTCATGTCAGCATTTCTTATAGAAGTTATTATATCAGCAATAGCGTCTCTGCCCATGACGAATTCTAATTATTGGTGCTTCTTAATTTTGATATAATCAACATGTTTTTTTATTTTGAATTATTCAATTTCAATTATTAAAAGTATATGCGTGAAACACAATCTGCTAATTGAATCCATTTCAGATATCCTACTATAACTATATCATAGTTTCATCTACTAGTATTTATAATACTTCAGGAGCTAATGAAACTATTTTAGTAAAATTCAACTGTCTCAATTCCCGAGCAATCGCGCCAAAAACTCGAGTTCCTTTTGGATTTCCTTCTTGATCAATGACAACCGCAGCATTGTCATCATATCGTATTATCATACCGTTGTCACGTTTGAGTTCTTTACATGTACGTACAATTACAGCTCTAATTACTTCTGATCTTTCTAGAGGCATATTGGGCACTGCTTCTTTGATTACAGCAACAATAACGTCACCAATATGAGCATATCGATGATTACCGGCTCCTATGATTCGAATACACATCAATTCTCGAGCTCCGCTGTTATCTGCTACATTCAAAAGGGTCTGAGGTTGAATCATATCATTTTTATTTGAATCTGTTATTTCAATGCAAAGAATGAGGAAAAAAAGAAATAGTGTTTGTCTAGAAATAAATAAACCCGCGGTTGTTTTTTCATCCTCAATACCCCTTTTGTTTATCTTTAGTTCTATATCCCTATCCTGAAATAATAAATTGAGTTCGTATAGGCATTTTGCACGCAGCTATTGAGATAGCTGCTCTGGCTACAGTTTCTGATACTCCACCCATTTCATAAAGTATTCGGCCTGGTTTAACAACGGATACCCAATATTCGGGAGATCCTTTCCCCGAACCCATACGTGTTTCCGTGGGTCTTATTGTAACAGGTTTGTCTGGAAATATACGTATCCATATTTTTCCACCACGACGCGCATATGGTGCCATTGCTCTTCGCCCTGCTTCTATTTGTCTAGCTGTGATCCAAGCGGGTTCAAGTGCCTGAAGAGCGTATCTGCCGAAACAAATATGATTGCCCCGACAAGATATTCCCTTCATTCTTCCTCTATGGTGCTTACGAAATCTAGTTCTTTTAGGGTTATAGTTGATGGTTTTTTCTTAATCCCACCTCTACTACAGAACCGGACATGAGAGTTTCCTCTCATCCAGCTCCTCGCGAATGAAAAGATTCGATACGGATACACATCCATTTAATAATTAGTACACTAAACTAAGTAATGGGATTTATTGATATTTCATTTATTACATAGGAAGCTCCATATATGGCTAGATGTGTATATTTATAGATAAAGATAATGCTTATTTTTTATAACGAATCCCTATTTTTTTTTGATTTTACTCTTATCGAGTCAAGACAATATTGTATTGTAATACAATAAATAAATAAGGGTTTCGCGGGCGGATATTGACTCTTTCCTGCTTCATTCGTAGGATCAATCCATGACCTCTCAGAGTAAATCAATTTGTTCTTGGTTCGTTCCGCCATCCCGCCCGATGAATCATTAGGATTCATTTTTCTTTTCTATTTTATTTATATTTTAATAGTGGAATCTTATATAGTCACAGGTTTCGTCGTTCCTATAGCTTCTCTATTAATGGTTAGGCCTGAACTCTGCAACGGAGCTCCCAACAAAATGGGTTCCCGAGTCAATCTCCTCAGTTTCTATTAACCCAGGGCTCTTTATTATTTGTATTATTATATATATTAATATATCAATATTAATGCTTTATCACACTGCCTTTTATGAGGTGATTCATAGACCATACATATTGGAATCATCTATCATTGATATTTTTGTTCTCTCTTTCTATCACCTTTCCATTTATCCGCATCCCTTTATTTTTTTTTCTTCAAAATCCATAATCAGATTTGTTTTTTATGAAAATTTCAGTTGTTACAACTATATGATTGATTCAGTCATTCAGTCATATAGTGACTGTTTCTTGGGATCTCGACAATACGAAGCAATAAGTTGGTTATTAGTTTTTCGTTTATTTTATTATTTTATTTTATATAGTTATTAAGTTTATAGTGGAGGTCAGTCTTTTTTTTTGAAGCCCAGCTTTAAACTCTAAAGAAAAAACTAACGAGTCACACACTAAGCATAGCAATTTATATCAAAAGTAAGATTAATCTATTTTTTATTCAACCTTATAGAATTAGAATTGTTTATTTTTTGTTTGATTTAACGGAAAAAGGAAAAAAAACAGAAATAGTTTCTAATTTTTTGTTCTATCACTGGACAGAATGTCAAGATAAAAAAAGGTCTATTATTCCTCGTTCACAAATATCCAAATTTTTAGGCCTAATACTCCATGGATAGTTCGAATTGTATAGGAACAATGATCAATTTT